AACATGTGTATCTAGGGAATAGTCGCTTCACAAAGTGAATTTTCCCTAGATACATCTATTTAATTAAATTATGGGTCTATTCTGAATATATTAAATATTCAATCAAAATTTTTCACCTTTGATTTTTTTGTAAATCAATTGTGAAATGTTTTTCTAGAGTCCCCAATATTTGTTTTGCGTCTTCTATGCGAAAATGCTCAATTTTAATAAGATCTTCTTGACTGTTATTCAAAAGGTCCAATAATGTATGTATATTGGACTTTTTGAGGCAATTATAGATCCTAGGCGGCAATTCTAATTGATCAATAAAAATATATTTCAATCTTTTTTTGATTTTTTTTTTACTTAGTTCAGTCAATCTATTGTGAAGGGTAAAAAGGGGTAAAGAAACTTTGTGTTGATTGTCCTCTAAATGTAAGTTTTCTTCTTCCGCATGTAGAAAAGGAATAAATAAATCAATTAAATTCCGGGAGGCTTCATAAAGGGCTTCTTTCGGAGTTAAACTTCCATTTGTCCATATTTCGAGAAAAAGTATCTCTTGTTTTTCATTCCCATTCCCATAAGAATGAATACTATGATTCACGTTTCGAACAGGCATGAATAGAGCATCTATAGGGTAACTTCCGTCTTGAAAGTTATTTGGCGCTTTTATACGATATCCGCGATTTCTCTCGAGTTGTAATCCAATACACAAATCAATTGGTTCTGTCAAGCTAGCTATATGCTGTGTATTGTCAACTATTTCGACATAAGGTGGCAAGATGATATCTTGAGCAGTTACACATCTAGGGCCCTTAACACAAATAGACGCCTCACAAATTCCATATAGATTACTTCTCAATACAATTTCTTTCAAATTCATTAAAATTTCATGTACTGATTCTTGAATACCTACTATGGTAGAGTATTCATGTGGTATTTTCTCAGATTTTGCACGTGTGATACATGTTCCCTCTATTTCTCCAAGCAAAGCTCTTCGCATTGCAATGCCTATTGTGTCAGCTTGACCCTTCATCAGTGGAGAGAGAATAAAGCGCCCATAATAAAGACATTTACTATCTGTTCTTGATTCAAGACACTTCCACTGCAGTGTCCGAGTAGATACTCTTATTTTATCTCGAACCATAGTAATATAATAAAATATTAATTCTATTTTTGAATCATTTATTTCTCTTGAAATTTCTTCAATTTTTATTTCTACACACGTCTTTTTTTAGGAGGTCTACAGCCATTATGTGGCATAGGGGTTACGTCTCGCACGCAAATTAATGGTATACCACTTCTACAAATAGCCCGTAATGCTGCATCCCTTCCGAGACCGGGACCTTTAATCAGGACTGCTGCTCGTTGCATACCTTGCTCTACCACTGTACGAATAGCGTTTCCCGCCGCGGTTTGAGCCGCAAAAGGTGTTCCTCTTTTTGTATTCCTAAATCCACAAGTACCGGCAGAAGCCCAAGAAACCACCTGACCTCGTACATCCGTAACAGTCACAATGGTATTGTTGAAACTTGCTTGAACATGAATAATACCCTTTGGTATTTTACGTGCACTCTTACGCGAACTAATACGCCCATTTCTACGCGAACCTCTTTTTGGTATAGGTTTTGCCATATTTTATCATCTCATAAATATGAGTCAGAGATATATGGATATATCCATTTCATGTCAAAACAAATCCTTCTTTTTTTTTTTTTTTTACATCAATTAAATCTTTTACAAAATTCCTTTTATTTTATTGGAATAATTATCCTTGTCGTTGTTTATGTTTTGGGTTAGAACAAATTACTATAATTCGTCCTCGTCTACGGATCAGACGACATTTTTCACAGATTTTACGAACAGAGGCCCTTATTTTCATATTTGGCATTCCTTACTTTAATTCCGAATCTATTTCTTGGAAGAAAATAAGTTTCTTGAAATTTTGAACCTCGAATTGTATTTTCATGGGAAGGACTGTTGAAGTTGAAAAACCATTTAGTCGTTTGAATCCTCGTTGGGGAATCTATAAATTATACGACCTTTGGTTGAATCATAATGGCTTACTTCAATCTTAACCCTCTCTCCCGGCAGGATCCGTATAAAACTACGTCGTATCTTTCCTGAAATATAACCTAGAATCATATTTCCATTATCTAAACGAACCCGGAACATACCATTAGGAAATGATTCAGTAATCAAACCTTCATGAATCCATTTTTGTTCTTTCATTCCAGGCAAAACCCCCTTAAAGCATCAACTAATAGAGGAATGATATTAGACAACCTGTCCTTTCTCTCACAAATAAGAAATTTTTTATCTAATTCGGATATCAGAAGGATTACCATATATAACATAAAATTTCTCCACCAATTCCTTCTAGTCGAGCCTCCCGATCCGTCATTATACCTCTCGAGGTAGAAAGAATTACAATTCCCATTCCACCTAAAATTCTAGGAATTCGTTGATAGTTAGAATAGATTCGTAGACCAGGTCGACTGATTCTTTTTAAATTTAAAGTATTTGTATATGGTCCTTTCCTATTTCTTCTATGTCGCAGAGTTAAAACCAAAAAATATTTGTTTCTTTCTTGATGTTTTCTCGCGTTTTCAATAAAGCCTTCTCGTAAAAGTATTTTAACAATGCTTTCGGTGATATTAGTAGATGCTATTCGAACTGTTCCTTTTCTATTCATGTCAGCATTTCGTATAGAGGTTATTATATCAGCAATAGTGTCTCTACCCATGATAAAGTAAAATCAGTGGTGTCCCCGAATTTTGATATAATCAACATGCTTTTTTTATTTTTTATTAGATTAGTTTTTTTTTAATGAATTTTTCATTAAAAAAAAACTAATCTAATAAAAAATAAAAAGGTATATGCGTGATACACAATCTACTATTTCATTCAAATATCCTACTTCTCATCTTATAATACCTCAGGAGCTAATGAAACTATTTTAGTAAAGTTTTGTCTCAATTCCCGGGCAATCGCACCAAAAACTCTAGTTCCTTTTGGATTTCCTTCTTGATCAATGATAACTGCAGCATTGTCATCATATCGTATTATCATACCGTTGTCACGTTTGAGTTCTTTAGAGGTACGTACAATTACAGCTCTGATCACTTCTGATCTTTCTAAGGGCGTATTTGGTATTGCTTCTTTGATCACAGCAACAATAACGTCACCAATACGAGCATATCGACGATTGCTAGCTCCTATGATTCGAATACACATCAATTCTCGAGCCCCGCTGTTGTCTGCTACATTCAAATGGGTCTGAGGTTGAATCATATCTTTTTTTTTATCTGTTCTTTCAATGCAAATAGAAATGCAAAGGGCAAAAAATAAAAAGAAATATTGTTTGTCAAAAAAAAAAAAAGATCTCCGGTTGTTTTTATCTCCAAGATCTATTTCCTTTGTTTATACACTTCTATCTATCCTGAAATAATGAATTGAGTTCGTATAGGCATTTTAGATGCCGCTATCGAGATCGCCCTTCGGGCTATATTTTCTGCTACTCCGCTTATTTCATAAAGTATTCGACCTGGTTTGACAACAGCTACCCAATATTCCGGAGATCCTTTCCCCGAACCCATACGGGTTTCCGCAGGTCTTACAGTAACTGGTTTGTCTGGAAATATACGTACCCATATTTTTCCACCGCGACGTGCATTTCGTGTCATTGCTCGCCGCCCTGCTTCTATTTGTCTAGACGTGATCCAAGCGGGTTCAAGTGCCTGAAGAGCATATCTTCCGAAACAAATACGATTCCCACGATAAGATATTCCCTTCATTCTTCCTCTATGTTGTTTACGGAATCTGGTTCTTTTGGGGTTATAGTTGATGGTTTTTTCTTAATTCCATCTCTACTACAGAACCGGACATGAGAGTTTCTTCTCATCCGGCTCCTCGCGACTGAAAATATTTCAAAATAAATAGAATAATTTTAATTAAAATATAGATTACTATTTTAATAATATATTGAACTATATGAGAAATTAGAAAATAAAGATGAATGCAAAAAAAAAGAAATTCAACTAAGATAGGCATAGAATAATATAATATATTTAATTTAATTAAATTAATGGATTGTTTGATATTCATCTAATTTTTATTAAATTAGAAAATGAATAAAAATAAGTTCAAAATGAACTACGATAGGCATGGAATAATACACTAAATCAATGGATTCTTTGATATTCATCTAATTTATTAGATATTTTTCTATTTGGATATATATAAGGGAATTAAAAATATATATCGTTTTTATATATTTTTTTGTATAGATATATTTTATTAGATTGCATTGCTAAAATATGAGCAATTTAATAAAAAAGGTATTTTCGCGGGCGAATATTTACTCTTTCAATATCTATTTCAGTTTTATAGGGTTAGTTTATCACTTTTCAGAATAGATGAATTGTTCTCTGGTTCGTTCCGCCATCCTTCCCAATGAATCATTAGGATTATTTTTCAATTGAATCTTCTGTATTCACGGGTTCCTTCGTTCCCATCGCTTCTTGATTAATGGTTAGGTCTGAATTCTACAACGGAGCTCTTAATTTAATTTGTTCTTGAGCCAACCTTCTTAGTCTTTATTGGCTCGAGGCTCTTATTTTTTTTTTTTTTTTTTTCGATGAATAGATTCATATCAGATAATTATGTGTGAATCTGTATTCATGCTTTATTACATTGTCTTTTATGAATTACATTGTCTTTTATGATATGATTCAAAGACCTTACATAGTGGAATCATATATCATTTATATTTATATTCATTTTTTTCTTTCTTTCTCCTTTCCATTTATCCGTATCCCTTTCCTTTAAATGTATATTTTTTTTTTCTTGACAACTCATTCGATTTCTTCTTTATGCAAAAAAATTCAGTTGCTGCAATGATAGGAGCAAAATATCATATCTTGACTGCTTCTTTGGATCCAGATAATGTGATTCGATGAGTTGGTTATTAGTTCAATAGTTATTAGTTCATACTTTAATACTATGGGCTCTTACTTTTT